TTTCGTATTTTGATTTTTCTTGAATTGAAAACAAAAAAAATAGGATTATATGTGAGATCATTTTTGGAATTGTATATTCAATGATTCACTAATCGTAATTAAAATAGATTTTCTATATTCTAGAATAGAATTCGAATAGAATATTTAGAAAAAAGGAAATAAGCGGGTAGCGGGAATCGAACCCGCATCGTTAGCTTGGAAGGCTAGGGGTTATAGTCGACGTTCAATTCATTGCTTTGAACGTCTCTAATTCAAAACCGAACATGAAACTTTGGTTTCATTCGGCTCCTTTATGGAATATGAGTAAATTCATAGATCTAAGATGTGAACAAAATGAACAAAATGATACCCATAACACCTACGTCAGCTTTTTGTTTGAATACAAACAAACAAAATGGATCGCTTTCTAGATGATCCTTCTAGAAGAAGGTGATTCGAACAATCTTTCTAGTTACTTCGTTCTCTATTTCTATTTGAAAGGATCCTAAGGAAAAGGATTTTGTTTCCACCGAGCTAAAACAATATGTCGATGTCTCTAGTAAACCAAAGTCGTCGTTGAATAGCTATTTTGCTCCAATTTATTTCTTTAGAAAAAAAAATGGAAGATTTAGTTACGATTCGAAATGGACTTTCTATCTTCTGCCATGGATCCTTTACTCATACTTATTCAATTGGAATTTTTGGTCCAATTCAAAAATTCTGTTTCGCAATTTCATAATCCAACTTTTCAATTTATAAGTGACGCATGGATACAAATCACGAGAATTCGTATTTTTTTCTCGAATTTCTCATTGAGAGGTAAAGGATTAAATCTTTTTAAGAAATAAAGTTTTTGGTCGGAATATGAATAAAACCGAAAGACCCTTTAACTATTAACGGTTAATAGAACGAATCACACTTTTACCACTAAACTATACCCGCTACAATATGATTATTGTATACAAACGGATCTTTTGTCGAACAAGATCGTTGAGCATGATCAAGATAGGATCATCAAAGAATCATCAAAATGAGAACGTTGCACTTTTTTGCGGGGAGATCCAAATTAAAATTGTGGAAGAATCGATAGTTTCTTTTTGAGTTTGGTAAAATATAACAAGAAAAAGAATGTAAATAGTCTTTGTTCTTTTTTATTTGTTGCTTGAATATAAAATATTCAATTGCATATAATAATATAATAACAAAAGTCTTTTTGTTTTCAAATCAGATATCAGATAAATCATTCGAATTCGTTGGAACAAAAAAAAGAGCCCGGCTAGGTACTGACCGGGCCGGGCCATGAGAATAAGAAGGGCCTTTCGAACAAAATCAACACAAATGGGTCTTGCTGATTTTTTTTTAGTTCGATTGTTCGGGCGGTCGAGCCCATCTTTTAGATAAAGAAAATTCCCGATTTATGGATCTCTATATATATAATAGAATAGAGAAAGAAGAAAGATTCTTTCCATTATGTGTAATGTAGTAATTATCTTTTTCAATTGGGAGAGATGGCTGAGTGGACTAAAGCGTCGGATTGCTAATCCGTTGTACGAGTTATTCGTACCGAGGGTTCGAATCCCTCTCTTTCCGTTTCCGTTGATGAATTTATTTGGTTTTTTTCAAATTTTGAAAATCTTAGTGAAACGTGTAGAATAGATAAAATCCTAAGAAAATTTGCAAATTAACTAAAACCAAGGAAAACCCCCTGTATTTTATTCTTCACGTCCAGGATTTCGCCCTGGATCATTAGATAGGAATCCAAAGATAAAGAGAGACACAAAAAATATCACTACGGTATACACGAAGAGTTTCAGAGTAAGCATTACACAATCTCCAAGATGGTTTTTTTGAAAAAAAAGAGAATAGATCTTCTATTTTTCTACCACATATCCTAAAGAAATGAGGTTTTTCTAGAAATGCATTGTCACAAATTCATTTGTTTTTCATTAACCCAAATTTGGGTTTATATCCAAATTAGATATTCTATTGTGGGAGACCCTAATAGGGTTAGGGTCTTTCACTGGAAAGGGGGTCAAAAATGAGGAAATGAGGGTAAGCCTGGGTTTTGTCGACTATACACGAATTTCAGCGTGTGAATCGAGGGTTCATACTCTAAAACTTATCTTATTTTTTCAATTGTTAGAATTTTTTTATCGAGGAAATCATACATTTTCTAGGATATTATTATTCAGGATCTCATCGAAAACTTACAGCAGCTTGCCAAACAAAAGCTAAGAGAAAAAAAAACAAAGGTATGACTGGCATAACATCCACGATTGGATTCAAAAAAGCATAGGCTTCGGGCAATTTGCCGAAGAAAAAACTACTCGAATAAAAGGGAGAATTAATACAAATACAGATCAAACTAACGATATTAAGCATAACAGACATTTTGTTATTGGAGATAATTGCATTTTGATTGCGTTTTTGATATAAGGAAAAAGAAAGTAAGTAAGGTAGACCAAAACCCTTCTTTTTCTTTGAATCCACCCAACCAAAAATCCTCCAATTCTCAAAGGAGGATAGAAGAAATCATACTTTCATACAATATCTTAATTGAATTCTATGTAATGATCAATAAATTAAGTTAAATTCTATATCTATATGTATCAAAATCCTAGTACCAATCGATTCTATAGATCTATAGATATTTGGACTCGAGTTGACAAACAAGCAATACCAATATTATTGTTTCTTAGTGTCGATTAGAAATTAAAATGGGGCGTGGCCAAGTGGTAAGGCAACGGGTTTTGGTCCCGCTATTCGGAGGTTCGAATCCTTCCGTCCCAGCGCAATCCATTTTTTATGCTCCATTATGCCTATAGAAAGAAATAGGGGAGTGGGTAGGAGTTAATCCATATTAATTTTAATATCTGTGTCTGTTCGAATTTCATTAATAAATGATCAAGTTCCATATTATATAGAAATATGTTATGGAGCTGATGTTTTTTCTTTGAATCTAATTTGATTTAGGTATTTCGTGTTTGACTCGAATGAAAAATTGGAAATCTATTATCTATTTAAGGCTTGAGGCAGGGGTGATTTATCCTATCCCTTTGTATTCACTTTCTCACAAGAGTCAATATTCCTCAACCCCATTTAAACCAAATACATATCAATCGTATAATATAATTATATAAATGTTACGTATCATTCTATTTCAATGACAAGAAAATTTTGGGTTCTTTGTGAAAAAGGTGAAAAAGATTTGTAATCCTTAAATTATTTAAACTTAAATTATAGATATTCGATAATCTAGAATATCTATAACAGTGACAATTGTTCAGTCTATCTGATAGATACGAAGAACCTCCCCTTTCAAATTTATATTTGAAATTCAATCAGTGATGAGTCAATTCAAAAAGAACGACCGATCCTCCTATGAAGATAAAAGGTGATGCTTATTGTCCAATTTTCTTCAAATTCCATTTAATAATGATGTAGAAATAGGAAACCTTTTCAATTTCAATTAGAAAGATTCCTTGTACGTGGAAGCTTTGAAAAAGTAAGAAATCGTTTAATCTATCCTATTGAGTCACTTGAAGATGCAGATTCAAAAAGTGATTCGTTTCTCTATTTCTATTTTTTTCTCGGATCTATATATTATTTATGTATGTTAAAAATGCCGTCTTGCTAAGACTTTTTCAGAAAAATAGTTCCACATATCATATATTCATATATAGAAGAAAAGTCTAGATTACGATGTCTATGGACAGCTGAACCAGTGACTATTCATGATTCCATAATTGAATCAATTTCATACCGGTTCCAAATTAGAGGAATGTTATGGTAAAACTTCGTTTGAAACGATGTGGTAGAAAGCAACGTGCGACTTGAAGGACACGATCCGTTGTGGATTTTTACATCCACCATTTTTGATTTGTCTAGGAATAAGGGTGCTCTTGGCTCGACATTGTTTGTTCTGTTACACCTGAACCCTTCGTTTTTTGTTGGGTTGTAAATAGTGCACGCTGGAGCTCGAATAGAAAGTATTAATTCATTTCTCGGGGGCAAGGATCTAGGGTTAATGCCAATCAATTGGAGGAACAACTTCGTAAATATATCGAACATATATAGGAATCGAAAGGATCCAATTCGAGCAAGTTTCCAATTCAAAAGCAAAACTTGTTGAAATTGATTCAAATTTTTCGATTCAAAGTGTATCACGCGGGAATCGACTGTCCATAGGATTTTTTGATCGAAAGAAATCAAAAGGGGGTATGTTGCTGCCATTTTATTTTGAAAGAATTAAGAAACACCGAAGTAATGTCTAAACCCAATGATTAAAAATAAGGAAAGGATCTAAGAACAAGGAAACACCCTTTTAATTGTCTCAATCGTCTCAATAACTGGATCGGACTAAAGAATCCAAATAGAATTTGAAATGGTTTAAACGAGACAAACAAAAGGGAGTAAAGACGACTCAATAAATGAAATTGATTAAAGATTTTTCCTTTGAACTATTTGAGAGTTATCCAACTTGAGTTATGAGTACGAATGGTTTATTTTTCATTTTCAGGAAGAAAAAAAGACTGAAATCATAGTCTAATTTATTTTATGGGCGCATTTGTCATTTAATTTATTAGAATTGCATATATAGACAAAACTTCGAATCAAATCATTTTTTCGCGAGCTGTACGAGGAGAAAACTTCCTATACGGTTCTAGGGGGGGTATTGTTCATCTACATCTATCCCAATGAGCCATCTATCGAATCGTTGCAATTGATGTTCGATCCCGAAGAGAAGGAAAAGATCTTAGAAGGGTGGGCTTTTATGATCCAATGAAGAATCAAACTTTTTTAAATGTTCCTCTTATTCTATATTTCCTTGAAAGGGGTGCTCAACCCACGGGAACTGTTCAGAATCTTTTAAAGAAAGCCGAAGTTTTTAAGGAACTTCCGCCTAATCAAATGAAATTCAATTAAAGAAATACCAGGGGGGGTAGCGACTTGTATATAACTTTGTCTAACTTTTTTTTACTTGCCCCCCTTTTTCTTTTTTTCTTCCGTATTTATATTTATTTATCATAGTTTCTGTCGAATCTTATGGTCTGGATGGTCTAGAATGACCAAATTGATTGATCTTATAAATATCAAATTTCCGCATTTCCTTTATTTAATTGTGTAGTTTTCATTGGAACTCGACTAAGCAAGAACAAGGAATCTACTTTGCTTATTCCACTTAGATTGATGAAATACATTAGCATTAGGGACTAAACAATCTGATATTTTTTTTTTGAATTCTTCCTTTTTTATTCTTCGATTTATATTTTTTCTATCTATGTGGATTAGATATGTAGTGTCAATCCAAGACAATTTTGAATATTATTGTATTTCATTGTGAAATTGAAATTCAAAGGATTTCAAAAAGGATTTTATTTCATGCAATTTCTCTTTTCCAATGTATTCTTTTCTCAACATTTATATTGACAACAGTGTATTGAACAAATATAATTCATCGTGATAAGCGATCCGGGTCTATTTATTTTTGTCCCATAGTTTTGTTACTTTAATCTTATTCAAATGATGTTTTCTTTGATACAAGAGGTTTTTTTGATTGAAAGAAAGCTAGATAACATAAGAGATGCTCTATCCACTTTCACAATGCTGTATCTTTTTTTTTTCTTTTATTTTATCTGACAATTTCTTGTATTTTCATCTAATTGTATTTTCAGCGAATCACTTCATTTTTATGTTTTGAATCCATTATCAAATCTGTTTTTTTGTTAGATTTGTTAACTCAAGGGTTTGATTAGTTTGTATAATATCTTTTTTTCTCTTTGTTTAAAATCAATTTAATTGAATTTGATTGTATCTAGACACCCTTTGTTGAGGTTTTGTTTAATCTATGTTTGTTTTTTTCGGGTTGCTAACTCAACGGTAGAGTACTCGGCTTTTAAGTGCGGCTAGAATCTTTTACACATTTGGATGAAGTGACGAATTCGTCCGTAACCTTGGTAAACTTTGGAAGACCGCGACTGATCCTGAAAGGGAATAAATGGAAAAAATAGCATGTCGTATCAATGGAGAGTTCTGAGGATATTTCATTCTTATCGGATTGGTATAAAACCTTTTTCGAATTCTTGGAACGGAACAAAAGAAAGTTGGGTCGAATGAATAAATGGATAGGAGCCCTGTGGCTTCAATTAATTATCACAAAGAAAAAGCAACCGGCTTCTGTTCTTAATTTGAATAATTTCCCGATCTAACTATACGTTAAAAATAAATTGGTGCCTGATACGGGAAGCACTTATCACTCCACGAGTGGATTCTATTTTTTTTTAATGAATCCTAACTATTGACATTCTCCATTATGGACTGAAGATGCGTGTGTAAAAGAAGCAGTATATTGATAAAGAAAGTTTTTTCCGAAATCAAAAGAGCGATTCGGTTTAAAAAATAAAAGATTTCTAACCATCTTGTTATTCTATAACATAAACATAGACGAATTAAATGAAATGGATGGAAAAAGGAGAGGGTAGAGAATCTGTTGATAAGTTTATCTGTCCCCGAGGTATCGATTTTTACAGAATACCTTGTTTTGACTGTATCGCACTATGTATCATTTGATAACCCCCCCAATCTTCTACCTTTAATTCAAATCGAATTTCAAATGGAGGAAATCCAAAGATATTTACAGCTGGAGAGATCTCAACAACATGACTTCCTATATCCACTTATCTTTCAGGAGTATATTTATGCATTTGCTCATAATCGTGCTTTGAGTAAATTGATTTTGTCGGAAAATCTGAGTTATGACAATAAATCCAGTTTACTGATTGTGAAACGGTTAATTACTCGACTGTATCAACAGAATCATTTTCTGATTTCTCCTAATGATTCTAACCAAAATCCATTTTGGGTGCGCAACAAGAATTTGTATTCTCAAATCATATCAGAGGGGTTTGCTTTTATTGTCGAAATTCCATTTTCTTTACAATTCCTATCCTGTCTAGAAGGGGAAACGAACAAGATAGGAAAATCTCAGAATTTACGATCAATTCATTCAATATTTCCCTTTTTCGAGGACACTTTTTCACATTTTAATTTTGTGTTAGATATGGTAATACCTCGCCCTGTTCATGTGGAAATCTTGGTTCAAATCCTTCGCTATTGCGTAAAAGATGCTTCCTCCTTGCATTTATTACGAGTCTTTCTCAATGAATATTGTAATTGGAATAGTCTTCTTATTCCAAAGAAAGCCAGTTCCCCTTCTTCAAAAAAAAATAAAAGATTATTCTTATTCTTATATAATTCTCACGTATGTGAATATGAATCTATTTTCGTCTTTCTACGTAACCAATCTTTTCATTTACGATCAACATCTTCTGGAGTTTTTCTTGAACGAATCTATTTCTATATAAAAATAGAACGTCTTGTGAATGTCTTTGTTAAGATTAAGGATTTGGGGGCAAACCTGTGGTTGGTCAAGGAACCTTTCATGCATTATATTAGGTATCAAAAAAGATCCATTCTGGCTTCAAAAGGGACATTTATTTTCATGAAGAAATGGAAATTTTA